ATAGAAATGTGTTCGCTCAAGAAAGACTCCAGAAGATATTGATCGTAAATAAGAAGACTGTTTACGAAGAAACAGGAATAGATATTCGCATTCATATACATAAGAATTATGTAGGAACCAAAAGAATCTTTTATTTCTTTTTGAAAATACGTAAATGGATTTCTTTGAAGTAAAGAGACTATTCAAATTATGATATTCGTGGAAAAACAATCGCAATAAATGCAAAGAAGGAACATCTTTGATCCAACATTGAAGGATTTGAACCAAGATTTCCAGATGGATGGGATGGGGTATTAGTAGATCTGACACATAATTTAAATGCGATAATTTATCCTCTAAAAAGGGAAATATTGAATGAATAGATCGTAAATTCTGAGATTTTGGTATTCTTTTTTCTTCAAGGGAAGATACTAATTGCGACGAGAATGGAATTTCCAGAATGACTCCAAAACCTTCTGATACCATTTGAGAAGAAAAATGAGAAGAAAAAGAATTCTTGTGCCCCCAAAATACATTTTGGTTAGAATAATTCACCGAAGAAATCAAAGATTTCTGTTGATACATTCGAATAATTAAACGTTTCACAAGTACTAAACTAGATTTATTGTCATAACCTAGAAATTCTACAGGTTCGTAAAAAATCAAACTATTTAAGCTATGATAATGAGCAAGTGAGTAAATATACTCCTGAAGGAGTAGCGGATATAGGAAGTTTTGTTGCCGAAATCTATCTTTTTTCAATCTAAATATCCTTGTAATTTGTAATTCTTCTATTGAAATACATTTCTAATGTAACCAAAAAAGAGAGGCACTTCTTGTGTTATGAAATGATACATAGTGCAATATGGTCAGAACGGCGTATGCGATAGAAGAATAAATTCTTCTATTATTCTAAGAAAGAATTCTAATAATATATTCTAATATTCTAATTCTAATAATAATAATATAGTCTATTATTAATATATATATATATACTATGCACTGTTATATATATAGACTTTTATACTGTACTTTGATGTAAAAAACATAATGAGATTTTAAGAAGTAAAAGATTATATAAAAGTAAGAACAAATAAAGAATATATACCCCGGAGACAGAGAGCCCAATCTACAGATCTTTTTCCTTTCCCTTTCTATCCAATTTTGTTTTCTTTTCCTTGTTAATATAACTAGAATAACAATAAGAAAAAGGGGTAAAAATCTTTTATTTTTGCAACCCAATCACTCTTTTGACTTTGGAAAAGATTCTTTTTTTATCACTATACTATTTCTTCTACACATCCGTCTCCAATCCACAATAAAGAATAATTAGGATTCATAAAAAAAAGAATCAATGGTCCACTCACAATTTACAAGAGAACCTTTTCCCACATCAGGCACTAATCTATTTTTAACGTATAATTAGTAATTCGATCGGGTAATCATTCAAATTAAGAAAGGAAGCTCGTTTCTTTTTTGTCTTACTCGAATTGGAGCCATAAGGCTCTATCCATTTATTCACTAGACCCGAAATACTTTACTGAACTTAAAAATTGTTATAAAAAGAAAAATTCTCGTTCTATTTCTATTATGAGTACTAGAAATCTTCTTTTTCTATGATTATATTATTCTTTTTTATATTCTGTTTACGACATGCTTTTTTTTCCATTCATTACCTTTCAGGATCAGTCGCGGTCTTATAAACTTTACCAATAGTCTAGACGAATTCCTTCATCCAAATGTGTAAAAGATCATAGTCGCAATTAAAAGCCGAGTACTCTACCGTTGAGTTAGCAACCCGGATCAATATGAGGTGTAGATATGATCGAAATAAGAAAAATCCAGCAAACTCATCCATTTTACTAAATTTCCTAAAGTTAAGGAAAGATCCAATAGGGGAATGGGGATAAAAAGATCTATTTATATACGATCAAATTATATTTGTTTGAGACGCCATTGTCAATATGAATTCAATATGAATGGACTTTTTAGAAAACAAATTTCAAGAAATTATATAGAAATTTGTGTTGGATTAGCACAACATAAAGAATAAATAAGAACTTCGAGCAGAAAAAAAATAAGGAATTAAGGAAAAGGTAAAGATAGAGAAAATAGCGGCTTTCTTTAATCAAAACAAAGAAAGGTACAATACAAATACAAGAAGAACCCCCCTTGTTGGGGGGTTCGACAAAAAGAAGCAAGAAAAAAATACGAATAAGAAAAAGAAGAATAAAATAAGTATGAATAGAAAAAAAAGAATAAACTTTGAATAAAGAATTACACAAAGTTAGTTACCCTATCCTTTTTTTATTCACGATTCTTGTTTTTACTTTCTTTTTTATCAAAAGAAACTCGAAATTCTTTAAAGAATTCTGCCTTCCTTAAAATATCATAAACAGTTCCTGTGGGTTGAGCACCTTTTTCAAGGAAATATAAAATAGCAGGAACATTTGAATAAGTTTGATTCTTTATCGGATCATAAAACCCCACTTTTTGAAGATCTCTTCCCTCTCTTCGGGATCGAACATCAATTGCAACGATTCGATAGATGGCTCATTGGGATAGATGTAAATAAAAAATGCCCCCCTAGAAACGTATAGGAGGTTTTCTCCTCATACGGCTCAAGAAAAAATGATTCTAATTTCTATAATTTCTATTTCTATCTATATAATCTATATAGATAGATAGGAATAAAAATGGATCCATAAAGAATTAGACTGTAATTTGAGCCTTTTTTCCTTCTTTACAGAAAAAGAAAATTCATTCGTACTCCTAACTCAAGTTGGGTAGTTTTGAAAGAGTTTGAAAGGAAATCCTTGGAATTTCTTGAGCTGTCTCTAACCTCTTTTTTTGTCTCCTTTCGGATCTATTTTTTTTTAATCATTCTGATCCAATTGTTGAGACTAGTGAAAATAGTGTTTCCTTGTTCCGGAATTTGTTGTCTTTGCTTTGCGCTTTGTGAAATCATTAGGTTTAGACATTACTTCGGTGATCCTTACTCCTTTTCAAAAAGGCAGCAACATACCTTTTGTTTTTTCTATGGAAAAGGGAAAAATAATACGAACGATTGATTCCTTTGTGATACACTCTTGATCGAAACAGTTTGAAGATTTCAACAAATTTGATTTTTTTTCATTTCAAAAACTTGTTCAAATTTGAACCTCTCCGTTTATCTATATTTCTATATTGATGATCTATTTACAAAGTTGGTCTAACTTATTGATTGTCACTAACCCTAGATTATTCCCCCGATAAATGAATCAATAATTTTTGCTCGAGCTCCATCATATGCTATACCTTTCTATACCATTAGTATCTTTATTTAGCAACCCAAGACAAATTCAATTAGGTTCCTAGCAGAACAAACTATGTCGAGACAAGAGCATCTTCATTCGTATAGAAAATGGTGGATGTCAGAATCCACATCCAATCATGTCCTTCAAGTCGCACGTTGCTTTCTACCACATCGTTTCAAACGAAGTTTTACCATAACATCCCTATAATTTTGATTATATTTTAAATTGGAACCGTATGCAATTGATTCAATATGGAATAATGAATAGTCATTGGTTGAACCGATACATAATAATCTACACTTAAAAATAAGTGTTTATCCGGAGATTTAACTTCAAATTACCCCATATTTTCTCATATGAATAATATCACATGAAAAAAACAAATAAGTTTTAAGCAAACTTATTTACATCTTCAACAGATCTTTCGAGATTGTCCATCATAAAAGATCCTTCTTTTTCTTTTCAAAAAAGAAAAGAAATTAGAAACCTCAAAAAAAGCCTTTGACTTTCATTTCATTCAAATGAAAAAGAAATCCCCATGAATGGATAAAAGTTTTTAGCCACTTTAACTAAATACTATACTAACTATACTAACTAATAACTATACTAAATATTTCATTTCAATATTCATAAATATTCAATTATAGAATAATAAGATTATCTTATTATTAAAAATATACAATATATATTCTTATGTAAGAATTATGTATTTATGTATTAAATTTATGTATTAATATATTCTAATATGAATATTAATTATGAAGTATGAATATTTTCTCATTTTTTATTTATGAAATAGGATTTCATTATTATAATATTATTATTTACTTATTATTTACCATCTCCAATTGAATATGATTTTCATTTCATTTAAATCAGAGAGATATTTTGAGAATAAAGTTTCTTTGTTTTCATTATTATGGAGTAAAAAGAGTCTCGTGTAAGGTAAGATCAAAGAGAAAATCAGAATCCGAGGATTCTGATCTTTTGGCATCCATCTCCATCTCCATCATCCATCTCCATCTCCATCATAGAAAACAAAGAATCGTTAACGAAAATAATCACGAATACGAATATTTAAGAAAAAAATACTTTAGTAAAAAAGTAAAAAAAAAGATATGATTCTAAGAATCAATCTTAGAATTCAGTGTATCCAACATGAAACATAAAATTGTTGAATTTGATTTTAAATTTCGATTTTCAATTAGAGAAGAATCCTTCGTTTCTGATGCAAACGATCTGGGACGAAAGGATTCGAACCTCCGAGTAACGGGACCAAAACCCGTTGCCTTACCGCTTGGCCACGCCCCATTTTGATTTGGTCTAAGAAAAACTAAGCTAAATATTGGTTATTCGTCAATAACCAACCAAAAGAAATATAGGACATGTTGTCGCTGGGATTCAACACAATAGATATAGAATCAAAAAGATTAATTGATCATTACTTAGAATTCAATTAAGATATTGTATGAAAATAGAATTCCTTGTATTCTTATTTGATTGGATAATGTAAGGAAGGATTCTTGATTGGGGAGAAGTCAAAGAAGAATCAGAATTTCTTTCTTTTATCTGCTTTTTTATTTTAAAAAATACCTCAGAAAAACAACTCAATCCAATCTGATAATTTCTTATCATTTCAATTTCATTTTAATCTTTAAGAACAAGAAAAGAATATTTGTTATGTTTAATATCTTTAGTTTAATCTGTATCTGTCTTAATTCTACCCCTTATTCGAGTAGTTTTTTCTTCGCCAAATTGCCCGAGGCTTATGCCTTTTTCAATCCAATCGTAGACGTTATGCCGATTATCCCTTTACTCTTTTTTCTCTTAGCCTTTGTTTGGCAAGCTGCTGTAAGTTTTCGATAAAAATGAAATCTCGATTCAATTCAGAATTTCTTCGATAAAAAAAAAAGATGAGATTTTTATTCTTAAAATCAATAAGATCAGAAATAAGATTCAGATAAGTCTGGAAATTAGGAACCCTCGATTCAAAAAGCGAAATTCTGATATTTTCTATTGTATATTATATTGAAATTGAATAAGGGGAGGGGGCAATGATCTTTAATCAGCTAATCAACTTATTTCTTCTTTTGTTCTGACCTTTCCTTTATAAGATTCCATACAATATCTAATTATAGATATGGATATGGCAAGAAATATTTGGTAATGAAAAAATACGAATCTTATTACATTAGAATATTACATTAGAAAGAAATTCGTAAAAATAAATTGAAAAAAAAACTTCCTTCTTTTTTCATCTTTAGAGCGTCATATCAAAATAGTGTATTGTATAGTGTGTGTCGTAAAATAGGTGATCTATTTCCTTAAAAAAAAGATCTTATCTTGGAGATTTGTAATGCTTACTCTTAAACTATTCGTTTACACAGTAGTAATATTCTTTGTTTCTCTCTTCATCTTCGGATTCTTATCTAATGATCCGGGGCGTAATCCTGGGCGTGAAGAATAAAAAAAGAGATGAGATTCGTTTTTATATTTATAGGTATTTCATAGGTAAATGTAGAAATAAATGGAATAGATGCTAGATAAAGATAAAAGATTCATAAAAGAAAATAATCGAAATTTCTTCCGATTCTAAAATCTCAAGTTATCAGGGGGGTCGGAGAGAGAGGGATTCGAACCCTCGGTACGAATAATTCGTACAACGGATTAGCAATCCGACGCTTTAGTCCACTCAGCCATCTCTCCCCATTCCAAATTGGAAATTTCTCATGTGATTTCACACGTGAAGTGAAGATTGAGAACAATTTTTATTTTCTTCGAAACAGATTTCTCCAATAGAAAGAATACCTTACTTCTTTTATTTTGTACAAAAGGTTCATTTCCCCGGCCTGGTTAAGTATAAGTACTGGCCGGGCCAGTACTTCTTTATTCTTAGAAATTAGATAAGATTCTAATAGATAGATTATCTTAGAAATTCTTTAAGAAATTATCTATATCTAGATTAATATAGAATATTCTATATATTCTATAATTCTATCTTAATATGAATATGATATATTCTATATTGAAATATAAATATATTAGAGATTCTATATCTATTCTTAGTATCTTCTAAGTGATTCTAGTAAGTTAGAGTCTAAATTAGAATATTGAGTCTTTATAGTAAAAGTGTTCTGTTCTAGTAATATCTAGTAATAGTATTAGAGTATAATAGTAATGTAATATAATACTAATATTTTTATATTTTTCGTCTTTCGTCTATTATTCTTAAGTATAAGATTCAGAAATTCATTAATGAAAAACGAATTTCATTATAAATGAAAGTTGAAGTTCAGTATTATATTCATATTACTAATTCTAATTCACTTAAGAAATCTTATAAGAAGGAAGTATCTAAAAAAGAAAAGAAATAGATCTTAAGAAATCTTATAAGAGAAAGAATCTCAAATAGAAAACACATATTTCTAAGATTTTCAATCTTTTACTTGTTCAAAGCAAAGGACAAGCTTGAAAGTTTGAGGCCCAATTTACCCGAATTCAGAAAATCTGGCGGTTCAAGTGAAGGGAGGTTTCAAAAAAGAATACTTAAAACTTTAGTACACTATTTAAATTATTTAAATTTGACTAAACTTTTTGCTATTGACCTATTCTTTTTTTCAATCCCGCGCCGCAGCAGAACAAAATACGTGTTAATGCTGGAATTTTCATGATTCTGATGCTATCTTGACTACGTCTGATTACTTTGTTGGACAAATAGTCCATTCATATCCAATAATGAATATGTAGCGGGTATAGTTTAGTGGTAAAAGTGTGATTCGTTCTATTAACAACTTCAATAGTTAAGGGGTCTTTCCGTTTTTTTAATATTCCGATCAAAAACTTTATTTCTTAAAAAGATTTAATACTTTCCCCCTCAATAGGACATTTGAGGAAAGAATATACATTCTCACGATTTCTATCCAAAAGGCAATCAGAATCTTAATAAAAAATTTGGATTATGGAGTCGAGAAGCATAATTTTTTTGATTGGTTCAATTTTTCCAATTGAATGAGTATAAATAAAGGATCTATGGATGATAGTACAAAACTCTCAATCGTAACTAAATCTTCAATTTTTGCGCTGAAAAAGGGGGATATTGAAGCCAAATAGCTAGAAAATGATGGTTTTGGTTTACTAGAACCCTCGGCTTCTTGTTTCAGCTCGGTAGAAACAAAATTATTTTCCTTAGGATCCCACGAGTAGAAAAGAAATAGGGAACGAAGTA